GTTTGTGTAAAATAGGATTTGGCTCAGGATTGCCCTTTTTCTTAATTCCGGGGTTTCTCTGAATTTGAAAGTCATCACTTAGTAGGTTTCCTTACCAAGGCTCAATCCAATTAAGTCCGTAGCGTCTACCGATTTCGCCATATCCCCTTCCTTTTGTGTTAAGATTAGGATTTCATTGCGTTATGATGTCGTTCCCCTTTTCTTTCATTTCTACTGGAACCTTTGAATTCTTTAGATACCGATTCCTATCTTGAAGAAGCATTTTCCTATATGATTTCTTACCCATCTTCGATAGGAGACCCTATTTGGTTTGGTCCAATCAAATTGGATTTTATCATTTCTGGATCCGTAATTCAATATAGATTGATAGATATCCTATATATATATCTACCTCTCGCCCCTCCCATGCAATTTTGAATACTTGAACGGTCGATTTTTTTGTTGTCTTAATTTCCGCCCTTACTACTTTATGAATGGAATGAAAGCAGAGGAATGTCTCATCAGTTCGAACTAATCATTCCTAATGATATGGAATCAAATAATATAGAAAATATAGAAGTGTAATAAAAAGAATTTCAAATGTCATTTGAATTCAAAAATGACAAATTTAAATAATTTAACTATCTAAAACTAAAATCAAAATATTTACTATCGAATCTAATAAGATATAGAATTTACTAATAAGATATAAGATATCGAATTTCATAATATTCGAATTTTAAATTGTATTAGTGATAAAAAATACAAATTATATATCGCTATATTAATCATTATGTTCTATAATATTCAATATTTATTTGTTGAAATTGTATATTCTATTGTTTTCAATTCATATCGAGTCTGAATGGATAAGAAATAATAGTTAATACCTAAGATTCCAATATTTTATTGAATTACTTTGCATATAAAATGCAAATAAAATTGATGTTATGTGAGCCCGCTTAGCTCAGAGGTTAGAGCATCGCATTTGTAATGCGATGGTCATCGGTTCGAGTCCGATAGCCGGCTTTTCCTATTTATTCCAATTTTTACATAATTGAGAATGTCCTTTTGGAATCAAAGAATATGAAATATTGAAAGGGTGTCGGCCCCCCTTTCCAAAATCCATCAATTTCTTAAATTAAAATTATAAGAACTTACAACTATGTCAGGAAAGGGATCCCTTTTTCTATAATATAAAATAATAGAAAATAGGAGGCGGTCTAGATATTTATTCAATTCGTCTCATTCTTCTTTATAGTACAGTTTTATAGTACAGTACACAAGTAGGTTACTTCAGCAAACTTCGCTTCATTTACTTTAGTTTGAAGTTTGACTTTAGGAGTTTAAATTTAGGTTTAAAAAATAAAAATTTAATAAATAAAATAAGAATAAAATTCATTCTAAAAAAATTCTACAAAAGAATAAGGAGTCTTTATGTCGCGTTACCGAGGCCCTCGTTTGAAAAAAATACGCCGGCTGGGAGCTTTACCGGGACTAACTAATAAAAGGCCTAGAGCCGGGAATGATCTTAGAAACCAATCTCGTTCGGGAAAAAAATCTCAATATCGTATTCGCCTAGAAGAAAAACAAAAGTTGCGTTTTCACTATGGTCTTACAGAACGACAATTACTTAAATACGTTCGCATCGCCGGAAAAGCCAAGGGTTCAACAGGTCAAGTTTTACTACAATTACTTGAAATGCGTTTGGATAACATCCTTTTCCGATTGGGTATGGCTTCGACTATTCCTGCAGCCCGGCAATTAGTTAACCATAGGCATATTTTAGTTAATGGTCATATAGTAGATATACCAAGTTATCGCTGCAAACCCCGAGATATTCTTACGGTGAAGGATGAACAAAAATCCAAAGCTCTGATTCAAAAATCTCTGGATTCATCCCCTCATCAGGAATTGCCAAGCCATTTGATCCTTCAACCATTCCAATATAAAGGATTAGTCAATCAAATAATAGATAGTAAATGGGTTGGTTTGAAAATAAATGAATTGCTAGTTGTAGAATACTATTCTCGTCAGACTTAAACCTAACTAAAATAAATAAAGGTTCGGACAATTTTCTTCCCTTTCGCGAAGTAAATTTACTTAAAAGTAAGTAAGATAAATGCGGGGTTGATCCGTATTTTCTCCCTTTTCCGGATCCTAGACCGAAGGAATATTTTCATTCCTTGGCTACTTTTTCCATCCCAGTAGTTTCTTTTCGAGTAGTTTATGTGTCACAGCAATTAGGAATAGAAGAATCGATAGCAAAGAAAGTTGGAATAGCGTTATCCATTTCCCATTGTTGCTAGTAAAATCGGTAAATTAAGCCGGAAAGAGAGGGATTCGAACCCTCGGTAAACAAAAGCCTACATAGCAGTTCCAATGCTACGCCTTGAACCACTCGGCCATCTCTCCTATATAATGATTATGACCCCAAACCCGAGTGAATAGCGAGTCATTCATATTACTATGTAATTAATATGTAATTAATATTACTATTAATAGTAATAGATTATTAATA